TTGAAAAATTGGATCTATGTTCAACGGATCACACCTACCAAGAAAAAGTATTTTGTTTCGGTCCGACCTGTAGTCACATATGAAATATCCGATGGGATAAATTTAGCAACCCTTTTCCCTCGGGATATCTTGCAGGAAAAGGATAATGTCCAACTTAGAGTTGTCAATTATATCCTTTATGGAAATGGCAAGTCAATTCGAGGAATTTATCACACAAGTATTCAATTAGTTCGGACTTGCTTAGTATTGAATTGGGACTGGGACCAAGAAAAAAATGGTTCTATAGAAGAGGTTCATGCTTCCTTTGTTGAGGTAAGGGCAAATGATATAATTCGCGATTTCATAAGAATTGAGTTAGTCAAGTCCACTATTTCGTATACCGGAAAAAGGTATGATAGGGCAAGTTCCGGATTGATTCCCGATAATGGATTAGATCGCACCAATATCAATCCTTTTTATTCCAAGGCGAAGATTCAATCACTTAGCCAACATCAAGGAACTATTGGTACGTTGTTGAATCGAAATAAGGAATGCCAATCTTTGATAATTTTGTCATCATCCAATTGTTCTCGAATTGGTCCATTCAATAGTTCGAAATATAACAATGTGACAAAAGAATCGGATCTCCTAATTCCAATTAGGGATTATTTAGGTCCCCTAGGCGCTATTGTACCTAAAATATCGAATTTTTATTCATCTTACCATTTAATAACTCATAATCAGATCGTGTTAAAGAAATATTTGCTACTTGACAATTTGAAACAGATTTTCCAAGTACTTCAAGTACTTAAATACTGTTTAATAGATGAAAATAGGAGGATTTATAATCCCGATCCATGCAGTAACATCATTTTGAACCCATTTCATTTGAATTGGTGCTTTCTCCATCATGATTATTGTGAAGAGACATCGACCAAAATTAGCCTTGGACAATTTATTTGTGAAAATGTATGTCTATTTAAATATGAACCACACGTAAAAAAATCTGGTCAAATTTTAATTATTAATGTCGACTCTTTAGTTATAAGATCAGCTAAGCCTTATTTGGCTACTCCTGGAGCAACTGTTCATGGTCATTATGGGAAAATCCTTTACGAAGGAGATACATTAGTTACATTTATATATGAAAAATCGAGATCTGGTGACATAACACAAGGTCTTCCAAAAGTAGAACAAATCTTAGAAGTGCGTTCGATTGATTCAATATCGATGAACCTCGAAAGGAGAGTTGAAGGTTGGAACGAACGTATACCAAGAATTCTTGGGATCCCCTGGGGGTTTTTGACTGGAGCTGAGCTAACCATAGCCCAAAGTCGTATCTCTTTGGTTAATAAGATCCAAAAGGTTTATCGATCCCAGGGGGTACAGATCCATAATAGACATATAGAGATTATTGTACGTCAAGTAACATCAAAAGTGTTGGTTTCAGAAGATGGAATGTCTAATGTTTTTTCGCCTGGAGAATTAATCGGATTGTTGCGAGCGGAACGAGCAGGGCGTGCTTTGGACGAATCGATCTGTTATCGGGCAATCTTATTGGGAATAACAAGAGCGTCTCTGAATACTCAAAGTTTCATATCCGAAGCAAGTTTTCAAGAAACCGCTCGAGTTTTAGCAAAAGCTGCTCTACGAGGTCGTATTGATTGGTTGAAAGGCCTGAAAGAGAACGTTGTTCTGGGGGGGATTATACCTGTTGGTACCGGATTCCAAAAATTTGTGCACCGTTCAAGGCAAGACAAAAACATTTATTTGGAAATCAAAAGAAAAAATCTATTCGAGTTGGAAATGAGAGATATTTTGTTACACCATAGAGAATTATTTTGTTCTTACGCGGCAAACAATTTCCATGAGACAAATTTACATGAGACATCAGAACAATCATTTATGCGATTTAATGATTCCTAAGAGCGGATTTATTTTAACTTTAACTATCTTTTAACTATACTGGTCTGATTATTGATTTGGTAATAAATAAAATAAGTAATTAAAAAAATTTATGGTTTGTGCCGTGTATCAATGGTCAATCCCCGGTAGAAGGTTCCATCGGAACAATTATTTATTTCAAGGTACCTCGTCTCTTTGTTAATAATAAGAAAAATAAAAAACAAAAAGGAAGTGTGGGAAAAAATGACAAGAAGATATTGGAACATCAATTTGGAAGAGATGATGGAAGCAGGAGTTCATTTTGGTCATGGTACTAAGAAATGGAATCCTAGAATGGCCCCTTACATCTCTGCAAAGCGTAAAGGTATTCATATTACAAATCTCGCTAGAACTGCTCGTTTTTTATCAGAAGCCTGTGATTTAGTTTTTGATGCAGCAAGTAGGGGAAAAAGCTTCTTAATCGTCGGTACCAAAAATAAAGCATCGGATTCAGTAGCATCGGCTGCAATAAGGGCTCGGTCTCATTTTATTAATCAAAAATGGCTCGGTGGTACGTTAACGAATTGGTCCACTACGGAAACGAGACTTTATAAGTTCAGGGACTTAAGAGCAGAAGAAAAGATGGGGAAACTCAACCGTCTCCCCAAAAGAGATGCAGCAATGTTGAAGAAAAAATTATCTACCTTGCAAACATATCTCGGTGGGATCAAATATATGACGGGATTGCCTGATATTGTGATCATCGTTGATCAGCAAGAAGAATATACGGCTCTTCGAGAATGTGCCATTTTGGGGATTCCGACGATTTGTTTAATCGATACAAATTGTGACCCAGATCTTGCAGATATTTCGATTCCAGCCAACGATGACGCTATAGCTTCAATTCGATTGATTCTTAACAAATTAGTATCTGCAATTTGTGAGGGTCGTTCTAGCTATATAAGAAATCGTTGATTATGATTAAGATTAAGAATAATAAGATTACTTAATGTTAATTATTGGGCAACTCCATAGATTTATTGGATCGGTTACTTTTTTTTGAATTTTTTTAAATAGATAAAAAAAAAAGAACTGGGGATATTGATATATATTATGATGTTATGTGATTTCTTGGTATCCTAAATATATGATTAATGATTCAAGTTGGTGAGTTGAGAAAGAAATGGTTGAATCAAACTAATTCCTTTTTTGAAGTTCAATTTCTATCAGAGGACAATATGAATGTTATACCATCTTACATTAAAACACTCAAGGGGTTATACGATATATCGGGTGTAGAAGTAGGCCAACATTTCTATTGGCAAATAGGAGGTTTACAAATCCATGCCCAAGTACTTATCACTTCTTGGGTCGTAATTGCTATCTTGTTAGGTTCAGTCATAATAGCTGTTCGGAATCCACAAACCATTCCGACCGACGGTCAGAATTTCTTTGAATATGTCCTTGAATTTATTCGAGACTTGAGCAAAACCCAGATTGGAGAAGAATATGGACCTTGGGTTCCCTTTATTGGAACTATGTTCCTATTTATTTTTGTTTCTAATTGGTCAGGTGCTCTTTTACCTTGGAAAATCGTACAGTTACCTCATGGGGAGTTAGCTGCGCCCACGAATGATATAAATACTACTGTTGCTTTAGCTTTACCCACGTCAGTGGCATATTTTTATGCGGGTCTTACCAAAAAAGGATTGGGTTATTTCGAGAAATACATCAAACCAACTCCAATACTTTTACCAATTAACATCCTAGAAGATTTCACAAAACCTTTATCTCTTAGTTTTCGACTTTTCGGGAATATATTGGCTGATGAATTAGTAGTTGTTGTTCTTGTTTCTTTAGTCCCTTCAGTAGTTCCTATACCTGTCATGTTTCTTGGATTATTTACAAGTGGTATTCAAGCTCTTATTTTTGCAACGTTAGCCGCGGCTTATATAGGCGAATCCATGGAGGGTCATCATTGACTAGTTTTCGAAATAGTCTTTTTTTTAGCTTATCCCAATTCATGCATGGTTCAAGATAATCTGCTTGGTTGGAGAACATAATAGATATAAATACGTATGAATATATGACCTAGAGTCGTAGGAGAGAAGATGAACGATATTACGGAATTGTAAAAAAAAAAGATGGGTTGGGGAGGTCACACTAGATGTATGTAATGTCTATAAGTCCAGCCACTTTTTGTGTGGGTTTCGAGGAATGATTCTATAATCCGATTCAATATAAAATGCGGCCAGTTTACGTTATGGAAGAAAGAAATGTATATGTAATATTAGATATTCACTAGTTATATAGTCCTATCTATACTAGTTATATAGTCCTATCTATATATAAATAGAAGTCCTTATACCCTACGTTATACCCTACCTATATACTAACTAACTATATATATATCTAACTATATGCTATATATATATATAATATATAGCAAAATAAATAATATATATATAGTTATATGTATTGATATACATATTGATATCGTTGATATCGATCATATTGATATCCATTTCATATATTGATTTGATTGCAGTTTACTGCATTTAGATTAGATGGATTACAAGATAAGTAAAGTCCTTTCTTCTGTTTCATTTGTGATTGTGGATTGGATGAAAAAACAGATGAACTCAAGGATATAGAAGAGTAAAGAACGAAGGATTGAATGAAAGAATGGTTGGAAAGAAAGAAATGCAATAACTAGAACCGTATGTATATGGATTTACAAAAACTTCATCATGGGTAGAAACTAAAAACGAGATAGCGAAGTAGTTCTGACGATTCAGTAATATTATCATTATTTTTTAGTTACTTCGACCCAATAGATCTTAATGATCAAACTTAATGATAAAATTAAGTAATAATTCATTGGTTGATTGTATCATTAACCATTTCTTTTTCTTTTTTTTTGGTGCGAGGAACTTACCATGAATCCACTGATTTCTGCCGCTTCCGTTATTGCTGCTGGATTGGCTGTAGGACTTGCTTCTATTGGACCTGGAGTTGGTCAAGGTACTGCTGCAGGCCAAGCTGTAGAGGGTATTGCGAGACAACCAGAAGCAGAGGGTAAAATACGAGGTACTTTATTGCTTAGTCTAGCTTTTATGGAAGCTTTAACAATTTAC